TACTGACATGGGTAAACGCCCCAAAGCAATTTGATTATAATTCAATTCGTGACGATCATAAGTAGAAAGTTCGTATTCTTCAGTCATTGATAAACAATTTGTTGGACAATACTCAACGCAATTGCCACAAAAGATACATATTCCAAAATCAATACTGTAATTAAGCAAACGTTTCTTTCGAATATCAGGTTCAAATTTCCAATCAACAACGGGCAGATTTATAGGACATACACGAACACATACTTCACAAGCAATACATTTATCAAATTCAAAGTGGATTCGTCCCCGGAATCGCTCTGATGTGATTAATTTCTCATAAGGGTATTGAATGGTTACAGGTAAACGATTCGCGTGAGATAAGGTAATCATGAAACCTTGACCAATGTACCTTGCAGCTCGTACTGTTTGTTGACCATAATTCATGAACCCAGTTACCATAGGGAACATATCGTAAATGTCTATAGTTTTCTATTTGTTTCTTTCTCTTGTTTGAGACAAATGATAAATATAAAATATTACTATTTTTTATAGCGAAAGAAGTTGGGAAGAAGTTGTTAATAATAGATTACCGAGAGAAATAGGTAAAAGAAATTTCCATCCAAGATTTAATAGTTGGTCCATTCTCAGCCTTGGTAGAGTCCATCTTGTTGTGATAGAAAGGAACAAAAAGAAAAAAGTTTTAGCTAATGTAATAAAGATACCAATTATAGCTCCAACTATTTTTATTTTGCTTGCTTTATTTACTTCAAAAAATTCAGGAATAAATGTGTACGGAATAGAAAGATTCCAACCGCCTAAGTAAAGAACTGTTACAAATAATGACGAAATTAGTAAATTGAAATATGAAGCAACGTAAAATAAACCAAATTTGATACCTGAATATTCGGTTTGATAACCTGCTACTAATTCTTCCTCTGCTTCTGGTAAATCAAAGGGTAATCTCTCGCATTCCGCTAGCGAAGAAATTAGAAAAACGAAAAAGCCTATAGGTTGACGCCACAAATTCCACCCCCAAAAACCATATTTTGATTGCGCTTCAACTATATCAACTGTACTTGAACTGTTAGATAATCATAGTCGGTGATAACATCACTGCTACCATCTCTATTACAGAACCGTACATGAGATTTTCATCTCATACGGCTCCTCAAGGGTCACAGATAAATCTAAAAACCTGTTCGATATTCTTTATTAATCTTAATATATTATATATTTTTACGATAGATAAACAAACTAAAAATATATTTATTGTAAGGTCCCGAATTAGACCAATGAAATTCTGTCTGCTAGAGAATATATTTCTAATAAACCGTGCTTCGGAATTGATCTCATCTTTTTTTTAACCATTCAATTGTTCTTTGTTGAGTAATAACTTAATCCTTGAATAAAATATTTTTTTTTCTAGCAATTTTTATTAATAGATTAATAGAAATTTCAACCTATGATTTTTGATTACAAAAATTCGACATTTGTATTTGTTCATGAATCAGTATAAGAATTCCAATTCTTTAAAGTTCTATGATAGAAAAGAAAAAAGCCGTCTTTGTTTTCTATTCTATTTTTTTGTTCCTATTCTCCTTTCTCATAAAAGGGGAGACGTAAAAAAGGGTAAAAGATTACTTCGTTCTTAATAGTTATTTACTTAATCGGGGATAGGAGCATACTCTGGATCGAAATCATGGGGAGTACTACTTGGTCGTTTCTACTAACTTAAAGCCCCAATTTGATTTTCTTGATGTCGAAATATTCGGTTGGATAATTTGCATTATTTATATTACTAATCCTTTTTGTATCTTGGTGTTCCTAATCATCCACTCTTTTTTGCTCAATCCTCTATTATTCTTATAGTAATACAAAATATGGGAATAAATAGTAAAAATTTTCTAGAATTGGATCTTTTATTCTAAACCCGCTTCAAGCCATGATGACTAATGAATCAAGCTTGGGGTAAACAGTATAGATTTTTGTTTTCTTTTAACTCTTGTACATAGGCAATGAGACTACACTTTTACTGCAAATTTTTAAGCTGTTTTCTTTCACTCATATAACTATCCGGTTTAGTTCATTTAACTTTTTTCCTAGAAATGAAAAACGAAATAAGAGAAAGTTTATGTTTTAACGAATCACACGTAGAGATATTGATAACACACATAGAGTTAATGGTATTTCATAACTAATTGATTGAGCAGCAGCTCGCAGACCACCTAAAAAGGAATATTTATTATTTGATCCATATCCTGACATAAGAAGTCCAATGGGAGCAATACTTGAAATAGCAATCCATAAAAAAACACCTATACTGAGATCGGCTAGAACAAGGTGATAACCAAAAGGAATTACTGAATAACTTAACAAAATGGATATGACAGCTAGGGAGGGGCCAATAGTGAATAAACTAATATTTCCTCTAGATGGAAGAAGATTCTCTTTGAAAAGCAATTTTGTCCCATCCGCTAGAGCTTGAAGAATACCCAAAGGGCCTGCATATTCAGGGCCGATACGTTGTTGTATCCCGGCAGATATTTCTCTTTCTAACCAAACAATTACGAGTACACCTAGTGTAATTCCTAATACAGTAGTTAAAATAGGTACAAACAGCCATATGATACCATAGATTTCTTTTAAGAATTCCAACCTAGAAAAAGAATTGATAGCTTCTACTTCTCTTGTATTAATTATCATTTCAACGATCAACTTCTCCCATAATGATATCGATGCTACCTAGTATCGTCATAATATCAGCCAATTTCATTCTTGTAACTAATTGAGGAAGAATTTGCAAATTGACAAAACCTGGTGGTCTAATTTTCCATCGCCAAGGAAAAACATTCTGATCTCCTATCATAAAAACCCCCAATTCTCCTTTTGGGGCTTCGACTCTTACATAAAGTTCTTGCTTTGACAATTCAAAAGTAGGCGAAGGTTTTTTACTAATGAATCGGTATTCAAAATCATTCCATTCGGTATTTCTGACTCCAGCAAAGCGCCGGGTTTCTAAATTCTCATAGGGTCCTCCCGGAATTCCTTCTAGAGCCTGTTGAATAATTTTTATAGACTCCGTCATTTCACTGATTCGTACTAAATAACGAGCTAATGAATCCCCCTCTTTTTGCCATTGGACTTCCCAGTCAAATTCGTCATAACATTCATAATTATCAACCTTACGAAGATCCCATTTTATTCCGGAAGCTCGTAACATTGGTCCTGATAAACCCCAATTTATTGCTTCCTCTTCACTAACAACGCCCACCCCTTCAACTCGTCCTAAAAAAATAGGATTCCGCGTAATGAGCTTTTTATATTCAGCAACCTCCCTTAAAAAATAATCGCAAAAATCCAAACATTTATCTATCCAGCCATGAGGTAGATCGGCAGCTATTCCTCCAATACGAAAATAATTATGCATCATTCGCATACCGGTGGCAGCTTCGAATAGATCATATATTAATTCTCGTTCTCGAAAAATATAGAAGAAGGGAGTCTGTGCACCAATATCTGCCATAAAGGGTCCAAGCCATAACAAATGAGAAGCTATACGACTTAACTCCAACATAATTACTCTGATATAGCTAGCTCTTTTAGGGACTTGAATATTTCCCAATCGCTCTGGTGCATTTACAGTTATTGCTTCTGTAAACATAGTAGCTAAATAATCCCAACGTGTTACATAAGGCAAATATTGTATAATTGTGCGATTTTCTGCAATTTTTTCCATCCCTCTATGTAAATAACCCAATATTGGTTCACAGTCGATAACATCTTCACCATCTAGAGTAAGGATGAGTCGAAGAACACCATGCATTGATGGGTGGTGAGGACCCATATTCACTATCATGAGGTCCTTTCTTGTAACTGGTGCAGTCATAGGTTTTTTCCCGATTCATTCTTCCATGAATTGCTGAAAATAAAAAGAGGGTCATAAAAAGTAAAATCATTTTTAAAATTAACGCGTTTTTATCTCTCGAATATTCAACTGACTTATTAATTCTTTATAACGTACTCTATTTTTTTTTAATAAATAAGCTAGCAGTCGTTGGCGCTTTCCCAAAATTTTCCGCAGACCTCTCTGAGATAAATAGTCTTTTTTATTCAATTCCAAATGGGAAGTAAGCTTTCGTATTTTATTAGTAAAACAGAATACTTGGAACTCTACAGACCCCGGGTTTTCTTCTTTTTCTTTTTGTGAAATCACTGAAATGACTGAATTTTTTAGCATAAAAAAATCCCCTTTTTTGACAAATATGAATTTTACTGATCAGTAATAATAATGCGAGTTAGTGGTATACATAATAAACTTATTTTTTATGGAATTCTATATATAATTTTATTAAATAATTAAAGAATCGATCCAATTAAACTGGTATTTGAATAGGTATACAAAACAATAGTCTATTTTGCATTTTCAAAAGAAAATTGTTGAAATTTTAAAATGAAGAAGATTTTGTTGATTCGTTTTTAGAAATAATGGATACCCCATTCCATTAAATTAGTATCATATATTAGACTAAAATGTAAGACAAGTTCTACGTGCATTTGTTTGCTTTCATATATCAGATATGGTACTATATTAAGTTTCATTAATTACTTTTCAATTTCGGGATACATACGTATCCTTAACAGACTGAAACAACTTCCGTTATTTGTATCAAACCAATAGCGATTCATACAAGCTAAATCTTCTAATCGATAATTGGGCCAAAGAAGTAATTTTAATTTAATGAATTTTTGTCTATCAAGATCGTTATTTTCATTCAAAGATTGATTAGAACTTTTAAAATTATTCCCATTACAAAATATTCTATTTTGTTGGATATCTTGACTATTCTTTGAATGGAAACAAATTAGAATTCTCAATTCTCTACGACGTCGCGATGCTAAAATATTTTCAGGGAAAAACAAATAAGAATTCTTACTTCCAGTTAGACAGCTTCGAATGGATTTATCAAAATCCTTCTTATCGGCATATATTTTCTCTTGGTATCTTTGATTAATACCATGTCTACTCTTATGAACTAATGAAATATTTATGGTTTGGTGCATAAGAAACTGGCCTGATTTTTTTACAGACAGACGAAGAGGTTCGATAATTAATTTTCCCCTTTTTATCAATTCTGTAAGAGTTAAATTCTTTTTAATCAGCATTATATCAAGATTCATTTCTCTCCTTTGAATAGAGGATAGGGCTATTTTTTTTGGATTTCTCAGTCTAAGCAGGAGACAATATACTTTGATATTATTGATCATTCTTTGATTCAAAGTATCATCCCATTTTAATTGAAAAAGTAAATATCTTTTGAGGAAGAAATCAAGTTCTGCTTCTGTATTGCTCTTGTATTGTTTTTTCTTTTGTAGTTTTTTCCTATCTGATTCCGAATAAGTTTCCGCAATCTCGTTTTCTTGGTTTAATAGAACAGATACAAGACTTTCTTGGTTTTGCATAGTTGATCGAAGATCTCTTTGATTTGTAAATTCTTTTTCTTTTTTATTCTTGAATTCAAAATATTTTTTTTCGTTTGACAGTATAATTCCTTTTTGTTTTCTATTCAGGTTTTTAGTTTCACTAAGATTTTCATTTATATTCAAATTCAAAAAAAGGAATTTGCTTGGTATAAACCAGGGTTTAATTTTATATGCATTATAAAACAGGAAAAATTCTGGAAAGAACCAAAGTTCTAGATTTAATATAGGATGACTTAGTATTTCTGTATTCATTCCCATCCAATCCCATTTTTTTTTTTTATTGGATGAATTTCTTTCTTCATCTTGATGAATCATAAAATAAAAAATATCTTTTTTATCAATTTTATCCATTATTTGATAATTTTGAGCCTCGGTCTTAGTATTTTGGTTTCTATTGGTATTCACCTTGACCCAAGCTTCAATATCAATTTTTTTTTGAAAACCAAAATTGATAATTTTCCAATCAAAATATTTTCGATCCATATTTTTTTCCATATATATACTAGCACTTTTTCCTAGAAAATTATTCATAGGGATATAGGCTAATCTAGCAAATTCGTTTCTTTTTTGTGTATTGTAATTATAAAAATTATTTTGAGTTTTATTTACTTGGAATGGTGATCTATAAATAGATGGGTCCTCCCTCTTTTCATAATTAAAATTAATAGATCTATAAGATAAAAGATTATATGTATAGTATTTTTGAAAATTATCTTTCTGATTTGGTAATAAATATACTTCGTAATCACTTGGTTTTTTATAATAACTCAATTGTTCTTTTTCATATGAATCCGCTTTGTTTAAATTTTTATCTCGAATTGTACGACATTTTTTTGTGTTATTTCGCCATTTTTGTGCTATTAATTTAGACCATTTAATTTGAGATAAATGATATTGATAATAACCTCTTAACCAGCCTTTCCATTGATTTTTTTTCGAATTCATAAGTTTCTTATCTTTAAATTGAGAATCAATTATTTCTTGGCTGCCAAAATTTTTGTTTATTGAAGTTTTAAGAAAAAAAGATGTTCCGCGATATTCAAGAATATTAAACAAATTGGGGGCTTGGACTTTTGATAATTTGTAAAATACATATGCTTGTGAGAAGGAGGATAATTTATCAAAATTTTGTAAATTATTATTACTAATATTATAAAAGGACTTTTGTATAGTTGAAATAAAGTTAATTGTATTTTTATTAGTTTTTTCGTTATTTTTTTTAGTATTGGAAATAGGTTTATCAATAATAGTTTTTATTGATTCAAGACAAAGTTTTGAATGTATTTTGGGAATATTAATGATAGATAGAAGGATATCTATATATATATTTTCAATGAAAAATTTTATAAAAAAATAAAATTTATGGATTATTCGAGCACTACGTCGTTTTAATATTTGCCAAATAATTTTTGTTAATTCAAATCTTTTAGCATTACAATTTTTTTTATTAGTACTAACATTTATTCCGGGAGTCACTTTTTTTTTTTCTTTTGTAATTTTTTCTATTTTTTTTCTAATTATATTTGTTCTATCAGTTAGATCATTCATTTTTTTTTCTGTTAGTAAAAAATTTGTCCAATTTCTAGATTTAATTTGATCCATTGATTCATTAATTATTTGATTATCCGTTATAGAATCTTTTTCTTTTTTAGTTTCTTTTGATTTATCTACTTCTTTCAATCTACTAAATATCAATAGAATTTTATTTTTTTTTGAGATTTCTTTTATTTTTTTTTTTAAATTTCCAAGTTTTTTTTCGAGTTTCTTAAAAATAGGGTCAAAAAAGTAAGGCCTTTTTCGAGGAGAACCAAAAGGAAGTTCAGTTTCCATTCCCCAAACTGTTAAAAAACAAAAATCATCCTTTTGACCTTTCTTTTTGATTCGATCTAGATAAGAATACCTTAGTTTATATCCGTGCCAAGGTTTTATACAGAAAGGAAATAGGACTTTTATCTGAATGCCGTCTAGTAACCAATTTATTGGAAATTCTCTTTCTGATAATTGAACACCATTATAGGTGCATTTAATATGTATTTCTCT